ATGGATCCGCAGGGTCCCAAATGAATTGGCTTATTCGAAAAAAGCCTTGTTCTTTGGAAGATCTATCTCGTGTCTGGTACTGCATGGTTCCACTCTGCAAGAACTCCGAATCATTCTCTTGAAGCTCATCCTCTTTATGAGAAATGATCCGTTTGCCCCGAAATGACCCAGTCCAATAGGGAAATCCCAATTCAGTGGGCCTTTCGATACAATCAAATAGATTGCCACAAGGGCGCCATATTCTAGGAGCCCAAACTATGTGATTGAAGAAATCCTCCTCTATCTGTTGCGGATCGAGGGCCCCTTCTTCAAACTCCGATTCGTATTTTTCATATAGAAATCTCTGATCAACGATAGAACAAGATCCCTTTTGCATCATATCTAACTGATTCCTTGGTTCGGACCGAAGAAGTAATGTCACTCGATTCTTATCAAACTGACTGCAATCTTTTTCTGTCCGTGAGGATCCCGCCAGAGCCAGAGCGCCTTCTACTTCTAATAGTAATAATAGTAATAGGCCATGAACTAGATCAGAATCATTCTCAACGAATCCATAAGAAGTGATCCAATTCTTTTCATTGGGTCTGGATGAAGACCAAAGATCTTGAGCGACCGATCCGGCAGAACAACTCAAAAGATAAAGAAGTATCGTGAATTTCTTCATGCTCGTTCCAAGTTCGAAGTACCATTTGTACAAATAAGAATCCCCTCCCTTACATGATTTCTTCTTCATATAGATAGATATAGGATCTATGGGGCAATTACTTAGAAGTACATTTTGTGCAACAGCCCTTCCTATCTGATAGAAAAGGATCCCATGATCCTGAACCGATCTTATATGGGATCGAAAATCCCAAGTTTTTCTATGAAGAGCTGATCTAATTGTATTAGTTTCTATAATGGATTTCTTCTGTGTAATACTAATTGATAGGGCCTCGTTGATAAGTGCTACAAGATCTCGCGCATTGGAACCCATGGTTATGGACCCGAATCCATTAGTATGGAACATCCTCTTTTCCAAGTGAAATCCCCTAGTATATGAAAGAATGAAAAAGTGCTTTCGTTGTTGTGGAAGAAGAAGCCTTCGTATCTTAATGCATGTATTGAATTTCTTCGGAGCTATTAGAGCGGGATCCACTTTTTGGGGAATATGAGTCGAAGCAATAACAAGAATCTTTCCAGTGGAACATCTTTCACAATCCCTGGAGAGATAGTTCTCTAATAGACCGAGGGATAAGTAATTCGACTCATTCACATGCAGATCATGAATGTTTGGAATCCATATTATGCAAGGAGACATTGCTTTTGCTAATTCGAATTGAAGGGTGATATCAAATCGGTCTCTTTTTGGCGTCATATACATAGTTAGCACATTCGTCATAGTTAGCAGCTCCGTATCAATATCAAGGTCATCCTCACTATCATCAATATCATCAATAGGATAACCTTTAGGCTTGTCATCCAGGAACTTGTTCGGAAATACCGTAATGAAAGGAACATAGGAGTTTGTCGCTAGGTATTTGACCAAACAGGATCGTCCAGTTCCTATAGAACCTATCACTAAAATACCTCTAGAAGGGGATAGGGCTAAGCGGAGCGAAAAGGGTTTTCCATGAGGAGATGGGGAATCAAAACTATTAGCCCCGCACGAGGTTTGTGAATAAGCGATTGTCTGATAATGAGCAAGGAATATCCGTCTTTCTGCTAAACAGGATCTATTGAACTCATAATTCAATAGATCCTGTTTATGAATGTCAACTAAGTATCGTAAGGAAATTGATCCCGGTTGTTCAATCATTTGATAACCAGAGTCATTCTTTGATAAATGATCACTATGAGTCAGATTCAATAGAATTTGATCAATCCTTTTTTCTGTCGTTAAGGTGGAGAACTGAACCAAGAATTCTCTTTCTTCATCATCAATCGAATCACTGTTCGCGACCCAGAATTCTATTTTCTCATCAATCCAATCACCGTTCACGTTTTTTCTTTTTCTTATCAATGAATAGATCTCTTTACTTGTACGACTTAGATGTCTCGTATTTCTCGAAAAAAGGATTCGATTGATGGGATTTGGTATGATACTTACAAGATCGATGAGATTGATCTTCCAATATTGATTCTTAGAACGTATTGATTTGACCCCATAAGCGGGACCACCACCCAATAGCATGTTGCCACCAGAAGCAGAACCCCGTATTTCTTCCAGAGAATCTCCTAATTGTTCCAGAACAACTAGAAAGAGATTCTTTAACCAGAAAGAATTCAGTTCAGATGTAGGATACCTATCCAGAAGTTTTTGAAATTCCATCATGTATGATGGAATCATCAAAGATTTTATCTTTTCTAACTCTGTCTGTAACTCACTAGAGGCTCGGGAAACAAAGAGAAGATGTATACGAACGAGATATCCAGCAACAAGAAGAAGGAAAAAGATTGAATAGAGGAACTCCCGAGCATTTGTTGATCTCAGATGTGCCCATATCAATGGAATGGGTGA